ATACATCGTAAGCTAAACCCGTGCTGACAAATAACCAACCCGCAATGAATAGGGAGGGTATAGTAATGCTATGAATAACCCAGTATCGAATACTGGTAATAATATCAGCAAAAGAACGTTCTCCTGTGCTTCCAGACATGTCGAGCTCCACATATTCTTGTACAGTCAAAGGGGGATCGATTCCATAAAAGATGAGATCAGTAAGTAGAAATTTACTGAAATGCAATCTTTGTTAGATCGTCAATATTGTACCAAGGGTGTCTTTAGAGTATACCGAATCAGTATAGCTATCCTTCTTCTGACACAGCAACGCAATTTCACAATCAGTAGCGAGATCAAGTACTAGATAATTTATTTCTTCTTTGCTTGTTGCTTGTCTCGATGTACTCAATAGAAAATTCCTCAATTTTTTATAGTATAAGATGAGGGTTTTCTACATTATTAGCTTCGGACTAGAAACTGAGGATCAAATAAAATATGAATCCGACGAATTGGTTTCTAATAATTCAAAGTAAAGGGCATTATAGGGTCACTCTTCTTTTGTTCTAAAATAGAAAAATGGATTAGCCAAATTAATAAATAAAAAAAGGATCAAAATAGATATTTTTCCGATTTGATTCGAAAAAGAAAGTTTTTCTTTTTTGAATTGAATGAAGTTACACAACAAAGTTCTTATTCTATTTTAATATAATAAAAATCTTTTTATTATATTAGTTTACTCAACTCAAGAGTTGCTCAATGAATCTGTTGATTTGGAATCACAGGATGGGTAGATGTCACAGATGATGAATGGATTTTTTACCTATGTCACTCTATTTTTGTTCGTCTATAATGATTTGATTGATTGATGAATCAAAAACTTTCAATTGTATTTTTCAAGTGGTATTTTTGCTTATCTTCCTATCTTTCTTTCAAAAAATGGAAACTTAGGGAAGTGCTTTTTAAACATATGTATAAAAAGAACATATTTCATTTAGCCTCTTCATGCCCACTATAACTAGTTATTTCGGTTTTCTACTGGCAGCTTTAACTATAACCTCATCCCTATTTATCGGTCTGAGCAAAATACGACTTATTTGATTTGAAATTATGAAATTAATTGAATGAACAATTCATAAAAATAAATCTTTCTGGGATATTCAATATATTTTATAGTTCCTTACCGTGTCAATTTCCAATTCTTGGTCATTGAGATTTATGGGCAATACAGATTAATATTTAAGGATATATATTACCTCCCCTTTTCTCCTTTCAAACAAATTAAAATGATTGAAGTTTTTCTATTTGGAATCGTGTTAGGTCTAATTCCTATTACTTTGGCTGGATTATTCGTAACTGCATATTTACAATACCGACGTGGTGATCAGTTGGACTTTTGATTAACTAACATCTTTTTTGTTTATTGACCTCCTATTTCTTTGTTTTAATTCTAATCCACAGGAGGTAAAATTCAGACTTTAAACTGCTGTTCCATTATTTCAGTGTCATTTTCGATCTAACAAGAATGGAATCGCGCTCTGTAGGATTTGAACCTACGACATCGGGTTTTGGAGACCCGCGTTCTACCGAACTGAACTAAGAGCGCTTTATTTTCATAAATAATTTTTTGTGACCCCAATTCATCTTGCATGCATATACTATCATAATCTATCTATATAGAAATAGATATATATAGAACTCTCATAATATATATATTGATAGAATATATATCTATTTCTATTGAGTATGTATGTCCTATTTTAATCGGTCTCAATTGATCCCTTGTTACTGCTCATAAGATAAGTAATAGTTAGGGATAGGGATGACAGGATTTGAACCCGTGACATTTTGTACCCAAAACAAACGCGCTACCAAGCTGCGCTACATCCCTTTCAATTGGTTTACAGTGTTATTGTAAAGAATCTTTGTCTTGTTTTCCACATCTTGATTTTTTCCGTTGATATATATAAATTATCCTGCCATTTTTTTATTTTTAGTTTCATATCGTATAGCATAAGCATATAATTAGAATATTCATTATAATAATAATAAAAGACATACATATGAAATCCCCCTAACAAATGAATATTTTTAGGGAATGCTCGGGCAGAGCAGAAATGGACCTCTTTTTTTGTTAAAAAAAAAATATCTAATGTACATTTCAATTTGAATTAGGAATTCTGCGTACAAATAGAAGTGGTTATTAACTAAATAACCATCTGATCATATATGGAATTATGTATTCCAAATTACAATAAAGAATAAGAATTAAGAATAAAGAAGGAGGATTTTAAATGCGAGATCTAAAAACATATCTCTCCGTGGCACCAGTGGTAAGTACTCTATGGTTCGGGGCTTTAGCAGGTCTATTGATAGAGATCAATCGTTTATTCCCGGATGCATTGATATTCCCCTTTTTTTCATTCTAGTTATTGACACGGGAAGGGGTGAAGAAGATTAGAGATACAATCAAATATCTGTGATTAATCTCCCCTTCTCCTTCTTTTTTCTTTTTTTTTTAGAATTAGAATAAAGGTTAGAAAAGAGAAAGAATAAAGTCGGATTCGGCCTCAGTGAAACTCGGAATTCGGTCCAGGCTTCAATTGAATTTAATTAATAATAAATTCTAAATTCAATTACTAATCAATTCCATTTCTATTAAATAATAGGATGAGACCAGAAATGGAAATGGAATGGCTAGGACGGGGCAATAATATCATACAGGATACTTAAATGAAAACTGAAATACTGAACTGTGATTCTAAATATAGTTAGAAATCATTGTATTACTTAATTATTACTATATTGATTGCAACGAGATCCTTCATAATTTGATTTCGAGTTAGCAACTTCTATTATTTGTTTTTTGTTCCTTTCTTCTTCTTCGCTTCGAATCGTAAAATGGAAGAGTTAAGTGAATCAAAAACCCAAAGGAGGTTCATGGCCAAGGGTAAAGATATCCGAATAAGGGTTATTTTGGAATGTACCAGTTGTGTTCGAAACAGTGTTAATAAGAAATCAACGGGTATTTCCAGATATATTACTCAAAAGAATCGACACAATACGCCTAGTCGATTGGAATTGAGAAAATTCTGTCCCTGTTGTTGCAAACATACGATTCATGGGGAGATAAAGAAATAGAGAAAATCAATCGCTTGTGTGTCACCTCTCCAAGGAACATGAAAAATGATATATTTTTTCATATTGTTATAAATTCTATTAGAAATTTTATATATAACATATATTTCAAAATAGAATTTGATAATTAAAAAGAATTTAAAAAGAATAAGAATAAAAAATAGAAACAAAACAAATCCTATTTTGTAAGAAATAGGATTTTCGGGATAAGGAATAAACAAACCATGGATAAATCTAAGCGACTCTTTCTTAAATCCAAGCGATCTTTTCGTAGGCGTTTGCCCCCGATCCAATCGGGGGATCGAATTGATTATAAAAACATGAGTTTAATTAGTCGATTTATTAGTGAACAAGGAAAAATATTATCTAGACGGGTGAATAGATTGACCTTAAAACAACAACGATTAATTACGATTGCTATAAAACAAGCTCGTATTTTATCTTCGTTACCTTTTCTTAATAATGAAAAACAATTTGAAAAAAGCGAGTCGGCCGCTAGAACTACTGGTCTTAAAACAAAAAAAAAATAGGGTTACTCTTCAATTGAATTCAAATTCTAATCTAAACTCAAATCAAATGTGGATTGATGTTTTGTTCGAAAACTATGACAATCCAATTTGTATTATCGTGTTGTAAGAAAAAAGAGAATCGGTGAAGAAGAATAAATCTTTTTTTATTGAACGTGGTTGCTCATTTTGATGACTTTATCATATGATTCTATTTTATCATACAAATCTCTACTCTACCTTCCCGGAGTTCAGTCTCCGGGGAATTTTGATTTTATGATCTCATTGGAAATCATATCAAGACAATTCCTATTTAATATAGCTATTTGTGCAAGTATTTTACGATTAAGAAGCAACTGCTTCTTGTACAGATTATACATTAATATACTATACCTATAGTATACCCTTTTTTTATTCTCACGAATTACTGCATTTATTCGACTGATCCACAAACGACGAAAATCTCTTTTTTTCCTATCTCTATCCCGATGAGCCGAAACCAAAGCTTTTATTTTCTGTTGAGTAATAGTTCGAGTAAGTCTTGAATGAGCCCCTCGAAAGCTTGATGTAAATAAACGAATTTTTGTCCTACGTTTCCGAGCTATATATCCTCGTTTAATTCTGGTCATTGAATAAATGAAACTTTGATGAATAATTAATTCTTTGATGAATAACTTTTTTTTTTGATTTCTTTTCTTTCAGTTATTTTTTTTCCTTTACTAGTCTATTAATAATAAAAACGGATTCTTCCAATGTATAAAATAAAAAATTCCAATGGCTTTTGCTACTATAACCTTCCCAACCACGATTTTTTCTTTTTATTTCTAAGCATTTAACCTCGAAATAAGAAATTGTATTGATACTAGGTATCAAAAAAACATATTCAATTAAATAGAAAAAGAAATAGTGGATTCCATCGTTTCTATGGTTACTTCTTAAACGGTGAGGTCCTCTCTATACACCGGAGCCCCTTCTCTCATTTAATCAATGCTATTGTTAACTTGTACAGTTCACACTCTTTGGCTCTACCCATGAAATAGCTAGTAATAGGTCTTTCACAACGAAATCTAACTATACAGTAACGGTATTTAAGTATGAAGATTAGCTGGGTAGCTGACCCTGTTAGTCCGTTCTTGCAAGAATAAGGGCATAATCTTTCCGCTTTTGAATTTTTAAATAGGATTTCCCCTGCTTAATGGATAAGCATTTGCTACCAATGGGGAAGTCTTTCTCATCTGAAATTGCAAATTGAGGTGATTGGATTTGCACCAACGGAAACCATAAATTTGATACACAATAGAGGGATATATATTATTAATAATTTTTTTTTAAGATAGTAAATGGAGTTTTTCCATTCTATCCTAACCGATCACTGATACTGGAATAATTTGTTTCCTCTCTTTTGTCTTAGTCCATGATCGGAACGAGTCGCACATACACCCTAGTACATGTTCCTCGGCGCTGAGGGCATCCCCGAAGGGCGGGGGATTTCGTGACATTTCTGATTGGCTGTCTTGTGTTTCTAATAAGTTGTTTAATAGTTGGCATGTTGAATCGTATACATAATGAGCTGGTTTAGATCAATCCTAACCCGATGATTGTGAATTACTTATATTTTATATTAATAGATTAATTAATAGAGATATTATATTAAATCCGGTAAGAAGATAAAATCTCAAATTGTGTAATTGCGCGGAATCCTTGCTAATTTTTTTTTTTTATTGAATGAACCGCTACAAGATCAACAATTCCATGAGCTTGGGCTTCTGCTGCTGACATAAAAACATCCCTTTCCATGTCTTCGGATACAACCCATAAAGGTTTGCCCGTTCTTTGTACATAAACCCTTGTGATAGTTTCGCGCAGTTTCAGTAATTCTTCCGCTTCCAGGATAAATTCTGCCGTTTGTGCCTCATAAAAAGAACTTGCGGGTTGATGAATCATTACCCTGACGATATAACATAATAAATGGTTCCTCTATCTCGCACGATAAGGCGAGAGATAAAGAATAATAAAAAACAAAGATAGAATTGAACAACCGTACAGGCATCTTTTGCATATTGCATACGGCTCCACTATGGAATTGGTTTTTACCTTCCATCAAAGAAATAGAAAATCTCGAGGGTCTATCAGACCTAGATCGGTAAATGATCCAATAACCACCCTTCTTTTTTTTTTTTTTTGTTTTGGAGTAGTTAAAAAATACTATGATGGTTCCGTTGCTTTATTATTTCGTCTCTTATTCAGCAATCCCAAAGTTTCTTTTTTTTTTTTTCAAATAAGTAAAAAAATCTTGTTTTTTTATTTTCATATTCTTTCATAACATAAATATTGTTAAAAGCTTTTCGGTGTGAAAACAAAAGAGTTTGTGACGCTGAAATAGGCTCCTGATGATAGATCAGATAAAATCGGAAATACCCGTTTTCTCATACTACTCTTTCGATACATAATCGAATGGTTTTGAAAAAATTTCGCATATCGAATTCGAAGTGCCATGCTATTATTACTTAATATTCATCTGGCGAAGGCATAGTCTTCTTTTTTTTTCTCAAATAAAAGACTCATTGGCGCCAAGCGTGAGGGAATGCTAGACGTTTGGTAATTTCTCCTCCTGCCAGAAGAAAAGATCCCATTGAAGCGGCTAATCCCATGCATACTGTCTGTACATCTGGTTGCACAAATTGCATAGTATCATAAATAGCTATTCCGGGTATTACCCATCCGCCCGGAGAATTTATAAACAAATACAAATCTTTGGTATCATCCTCCATACTGAGATATACCATAAGGCTAATAAGTTGATTCGATATCTCATTATCAACCCCTTGGCCTAAAAAAAGTAGTCTTTCTCGATAAAGTCGGTTGATTAGGATAAAATTTTATCCCTTAGGAGCCGTACATGCACCTTTTAATGCATACGGTTCACCAAAAATCGCGAAAAAGAATCAATGTGTAGATTTCAACCCTCTTTCTTTTTTCATAGCAGATTTTTTCGAACTTCTAACGAAGGGTCTTTTTCTTACATTTTTCAAGAAAGACGACTTTTGACCCGTTTATCTATATTAATCTATATAAAAAAAAAGAATATACTAAACACTTATTGAACTAACTTCTCATTGATGTATTGTTTTCATCGAGATCGAATCCAAATCGCGATGTAATTTTCTTGTTTCTGAATGGGCTTCTTCAATTCTTTTAGGTTTCTGTTCTACTCCGAGTAAAGATCTACCCGATTTGGATTTGCACATATAGCACAAATACTCCAATACCACGTCTTTTTGCTACGACTTCTTTTTTTTTTCTTCAATTTATTTCATGTTTTCCAGCAAATACAAATATATGATAGAAGTAGTAATTGTAGATATATTCCCAATTGGGTTTTTTTCTAAACAGAGCCTGGATGCTTCATTTTATTGGTCCAACCAAGCCAACCATAAATTATTGTAAATTGATAATATTAATCTGGATACCTCCCCAAAAAATAGATCTAATTACACTTCACGCTCCAAATTTTTGCTGATTCAATCAATCTTTTTGGGGTGAAAGAGAGGATATCTCGATCGGGGGAGAGAACGGGGAAATACCATATGACCCAATATATCTGACAAGTCGCACTATACGTCAACCCAAGATGCATCTTCCTCTCCAGGATTTCGAAAGGGTACTTTTGGAACACCAATAGGCATTAAATGAAAAAAGAATTAAATTAAGTAGTTTATCTCGCTTTGATGCGGAAACGTAACAATGGGTTTATTGTCTTAATAATGATTGGTCTTTATCATATTTGATTTATAGATTGAATAAATTCGTAAAAAAAATCCTAAATACAAAAGAAAGACCAAGTGACTAAAGGAAAATTCTTACGAATAGGTCCTTT